GCTAACGTAGCTTAATTTAAAGCATAGCACTGAAGATGCTAAGATGAAAATTAATTTTTTTCCGCAAGCATGTAAGGTTTGGTCCTGGCCTTAGTGTTAATTGTAACTAGAATTATACATGCAAGTTTCAGCTCCCCTGTGAGAATGCCCTAATTATTCTATTAAATAATCAGGAGCAGATATCAGGCACACACACGTAGCCCAAGACATCTTGCTAAGCCACACCCCCAAGGGATTTCAGCAGTAATAAACATTGAGTTATAAGCGTAAGCTTGACTCAGTCAAAGTTAACAGAGTTGGTTAATCTCGTGCCAGCCACCGCGGTTATACGAGTAACTCACATTAACACACCCCGGCGTAAAGAGTGATTAAAGAATGACCTCCAACTATTAAAGTTTAGACCTCATAAAACTGTTATACGTATTCATGAATGGAACAAACAACAACGAAAGTGACTTTATAAATTAAGGAACCTTGATGTCACGACAGTTGGGACCCAAACTAGGATTAGAGACCCTACTATGCCCAACCATAAACTTAGACAATACCCTACTATATTGTCCGCCAGAGTACTACAAGCGCTAGCTTAAAACCCAAAGGACTTGGCGGTATCCCATACCCACCTAGAGGAGCCTGTTCTATAACCGATAATCCCCGTTCAACCTCACCACTTCTTGCCATTACCGTCTATATACCGCCGTCGTCAGCCCACCCTATGAAGGTCTAAAAGTAAGCAAAAAGAATAAATCTCCAAAACGTCAGGTCGAGGTGTAGCAAATGAAGTGGGAAGAAATGGGCTACATTTTTTTCCAAAAATATACGAATGGTAAACTGAAAACATACCTAAAGGTGGATTTAGCAGTAAGAGAAGACCAGAATACTTCTCTGAAACCGGCTCTGGGATAAGCACACACCGCCCGTCACTCTCCTCAAAAACTATTTACCCCTTTCCATAAACATATTTCTACAATAAGAGGAGGCAAGTCGTAACATGGTAAGTGTACTGGAAAGTGCACTTGGAATCAAAATGTGGCTAAATCAGTAAAGCACCTCCCTTACACCGAGGAGATACCCGTGCAACTCGGATCATTTTGAACCTTAAAGCTAGCCTATACACCTACTCAACTAGACCCTATAAATCTAATTTACATGACAACCCTCAACTAAAACATTCTCAACCTTTTAGTATGGGCGACAGAACAATAACCCCAGCGCAATAGCTTATGTACCGCAAGGGAAAGCTGAAAAAGAAATGAAACAAACCATTAAAGTACTAAAAAGCAGAGATCACATCTCGTACCTTTTGCATCATGATTTAGCTAGAAAAACTAGGCAAAAAGATCTTAAGTCTATCTTCCCGAAACTAAACGAGCTACTCCGAAGCAGCATTATAGAGCCAACCCGTCTCTGTGGCAAAAGAGTGGGAAGACTTCCGAGTAGCGGTGAAAAGCCTACCGAGTTTAGTGATAGCTGGTTACCCAAGAAAAGAACTTTAGTTCTGCATTAATTTTTCACTATCTAGACAAGACCTACTCGTCAAAGATACCCATAAGAATTAATAGTTATTTAGAAGAGGTACAACCCTTCTAAACCAAGACACAACTTTTTAAGGTGGGAAATGATCATAACCATTAAGGTTTTTATCCCAGTGGGCCTAAAAGCAGCCACCTGCTAAGCAAGCGTCGCAGCTCTAATCCAACAACTAAACCTCTAATTCAGATATTCCCTCATAACCCCCTTTACCCTATTGGGTTATTTTATATCTATATAAAAGAACCTATGCTAAAATGAGTAATAAAGAGAACAAATCTCTCCCAACACAAGTGTATGTCAGAAAGAATTAAATCACTGATAATTAAACGACCCCAAACTGAGGTCATTATATCACTTAATCATCAACTAGAAAACCCTATTCTTCAACTCGTTGACCCTACACAGGAGTGTTACCAGGAAAGATTAAAAGAAAATAAAGGAACTCGGCAAACATAAACTCCGCCTGTTTACCAAAAACATCGCCTCTTGATAAACTATAAGAGGTCCCGCCTGCCCTGTGATAATATTTAACGGCCGCGGTATTTTGACCGTGCAAAGGTAGCGTAATCACTTGTCTTTTAAATGAAGACCCGTATGAAAGGCACCACGAGAGTTTAACTGTCTCTATTTTCTAATCAATGAAATTGATCTATTCGTGCAGAAGCGAATATAATAACATTAGACGAGAAGACCCTATGGAGCTTTAAACACTTAAATTAATTATGTAACCATTCACTTCCCAGGATATAAACAAAACATACAATACTCCTAATTTAACTGTTTTTGGTTGGGGTGACCAAGGGGAAAAACAAATCCCCCTCATCGATTGAGTACTAAGTACTTAAAAATTAGAATGACAATTCTAATCAATAAAACATTTATCGAAAAATGACCCAGGACTTCCTGATCAATGAACCAAGTTACCCTAGGGATAACAGCGCAATCCTTTCTCAGAGTCCCTATCGAAGAAAGGGTTTACGACCTCGATGTTGGATCAGGACATCCTAATGGTGCAACCGCTATTAAGGGTTCGTTTGTTCAACGATTAACAGTCCTACGTGATCTGAGTTCAGACCGGAGAAATCCAGGTCAGTTTCTATCTATGAATACACTTTTCCTAGTACGAAAGGACCGGAAAAGTAGGGCCAATGCTATCAGCACGCCCTATTTTCATCTATTGAATAAAACTAAAATAGATAAGAAAAGATCACCTAGTGCCCAAAAAAAGGGTTGTTGAGGTGGCAGAGCCTGGCAAATGCAAAAGACCTAAGTCCTTTAATCCAGAGGTTCAAATCCTCTCCTCAACTATGCTCCAACCCATTCTACTCTATCTAATCAATCCTCTTGCCTATATCATCCCAATCCTTCTAGCCACAGCCTTCCTCACACTAATTGAACGAAAAATTCTCGGCTACATACAATTCCGTAAAGGTCCAAATATCGTTGGACCCTATGGCTTACTCCAACCTATTGCAGACGGCCTAAAACTATTTATCAAAGAACCTATTCGTCCATCAATATCTTCTCCATTTTTATTCCTAATTACCCCCACAATAGCCCTCACCTTAGCTCTCCTCATATGAACACCTCTCCCTCTCCCCCATTCAATCATCAATCTTAACCTAGGCTTACTATTCATTCTAGCAATCTCAAGCCTTACCGTTTACACCATCCTAGGATCCGGATGAGCATCCAACTCAAAATATGCTCTAATAGGAGCATTACGTGCCGTAGCCCAAACTATCTCATACGAAGTAAGCTTAGGCCTCATCCTCCTATCAATAATTGTATTTGCCGGAGGCTTTACCCTACACACATTCAACCTAACCCAAGAAACCATCTGACTTTTAATCCCAGGCTGACCACTAGCCCTTATATGATATATCTCAACCCTAGCAGAAACTAATCGAGCCCCATTTGATTTAACAGAAGGAGAATCAGAACTAGTATCAGGATTCAACACCGAATATGCAGGAGGTCCATTTGCCTTATTCTTTTTAGCCGAATACACCAACATCTTATTAATAAATACCCTATCAGTTATCTTATTCATAGGAACCTCCTACAACCCTCTTCTCCCACAAATCTCAACATTTAACCTTATAATAAAAGCCACACTACTAACATTCATTTTCCTATGAATTCGAGCATCCTACCCCCGCTTCCGCTATGACCAACTCATACACTTAGTATGAAAAAACTTTCTTCCCCTCACCCTAGCAATTATCTTATGACACATAGCCCTACCTCTCGCAACATCAAGCCTACCTCCAATCACCTAAGGAAGTGTGCCTGAATTAAAGGACCACTTTGATAGAGTGGATAATGAAAGTTAAAACCTCTCCACTTCCTTCTAGAAAAATAGGACTCGAACCTATATCTAAGAGATCAAAACCCTCCGTGTTTCCTATTACACTATTCCCTAAATAAAGTCAGCTAATAAAGCTTTTGGGCCCATACCCCAACCATGTTGGTTAAAATCCTTCCTTTATTAATGAACCCTACTGTATTAACCATCCTAATTTCAAGTCTAGGCTTAGGAACCACCCTTACATTCATTGGATCCCATTGACTCCTAGTATGAATAGGTCTTGAAATCAATACTTTAGCCATTATTCCCCTAATAATCCGCCAACACCACCCACGAGCAGTAGAAGCTACTACAAAATATTTCATTACCCAAGCCACTGCCTCCGCCCTACTATTATTTGCTAGCATTACAAACGCCTGAAGTTCAGGCGAATGAAGCTTAACTGAATTAATTAATCCAACATCTGCCACACTAGCATTAACTGCACTCGCCCTAAAAATCGGCCTCGCACCATTACACTTCTGACTACCCGAAGTCCTTCAAGGACTAGACCTTACCACAGGACTAATCCTTTCAACCTGACAAAAACTAGCTCCATTCGCTATCTTGCTCCAACTACATCCCTTATTCAACCCTAACCTACTACTATCCCTCGGAATCCTATCAACAATCATCGGAGGATGAGGAGGGCTTAATCAAACACAACTACGAAAAATCTTAGCTTATTCATCAATTGCTAACCTCGGATGAATAATTACAATCCTACACTATACCCCCAACCTAACCCTACTTAATCTCATTCTATACATCATCATAACACTCACAACCTTTCTCCTATTTAAAACCTTCAATTCAACCAAAATCAACTCTATCGCCTCATCATCAACCAAATCTCCCCTTCTATCTACCATCGCCCTACTAACCCTCCTCTCTTTAGGGGGCCTACCCCCACTCTCCGGGTTCATACCTAAATGATTAATCCTCCAAGAATTAACAAAACAAAGCCTATTCATTCCAGCTACTATCATAGCCCTCATAGCTCTCCTTAGCCTATTCTTTTACCTACGTTTATGTTATGCCACAACACTAACCATAAACCCCAACCCAACCAACATATCATCCTCTTGACGAACAAAATCCAACCACCCAACCCTTATCTTATTAATCCCAGCAACCCTATCTATTCTTCTTCTCCCCCTTACACCTACAATTTTTACGCTCATCTCATAGAAATTTAGGTTAACAATAGACCAAAAGCCTTCAAAGCTTTAAGTAGAAGTGAAAATCCTCTAATTTCTGCTAAGATTTGCAAGACTCTATCTCACATCCTCTGAATGCAACTCAGATACTTTCATTAAGCTAAAACCTTCTAGACAGGCAGGCCTCGATCCCACAAAATCTTAGTTAACAGCTAAGCGTTTAAACCAGCGAACTTCTATCTAAACTTTCTCCCGCCGCCGTAGACAAAGGCGGGAGAAAGCCCCGGGAGGGGACTAACCTCCATCTTTGGATTTGCAATCCAACGTAAGCAGCTACTTCAAGGCTCTGATAAGAAGAGGATTTTTGACCTCTGTAAACGGAGCTACAATCCGCCGCTTATTCTCAGCCATCTTACCTGTGGCAATCAATCGTTGACTATTTTCCACTAACCACAAAGACATTGGCACCCTCTACCTAATTTTTGGTGCATGAGCAGGTATAGTTGGAACAGCCCTAAGTCTTCTAATCCGAGCTGAACTCGGACAACCTGGATCACTTTTAGGGGATGATCAGATTTATAATGTAATCGTAACTGCCCACGCTTTTGTAATAATCTTTTTTATAGTTATACCAATTATAATTGGTGGTTTCGGAAATTGACTAGTCCCTTTAATAATTGGAGCACCAGACATAGCCTTTCCACGAATAAATAATATAAGTTTCTGACTACTTCCACCATCATTTCTTCTTCTCCTTGCTTCTGCCGGAGTAGAAGCTGGGGCAGGTACTGGTTGAACAGTCTACCCTCCACTGGCTAGTAATCTAGCCCATGCTGGGCCATCTGTTGATTTAGCTATTTTCTCCCTTCACTTAGCCGGTGTTTCATCAATTTTAGCTTCAATCAATTTCATCACAACTATTATTAACATAAAACCACCAGCCATTTCCCAATATCAAACACCATTATTTGTCTGATCTATCCTTGTAACCACTATCCTTCTTCTTCTTTCACTTCCAGTTCTTGCAGCAGGAATTACAATGTTACTCACAGACCGAAACCTCAATACTACATTCTTCGACCCTGCAGGTGGAGGAGATCCAATCCTTTATCAACATTTATTCTGATTTTTTGGCCATCCTGAAGTTTACATTTTAATTCTTCCTGGTTTCGGAATAATCTCACATGTAGTAGCCTATTATTCAGGTAAAAAAGAACCTTTTGGATATATGGGTATAGTTTGAGCAATAATAGCAATTGGCCTACTTGGTTTCATCGTATGAGCCCATCATATATTTACAGTAGGAATAGACGTAGATACTCGAGCTTATTTCACCTCTGCAACAATAATCATCGCCATTCCCACAGGCGTTAAAGTTTTTAGCTGATTAGCAACCCTTCATGGAGGGTCTATTAAATGAGATACTCCTCTGCTCTGAGCTCTAGGATTTATCTTCCTTTTTACAGTAGGAGGTTTAACAGGAATTGTATTAGCTAATTCCTCATTAGACATTGTTCTTCATGATACTTACTATGTAGTAGCTCATTTCCACTATGTTCTTTCAATAGGAGCAGTATTTGCCATCATAGCAGGCCTTATCCATTGATTCCCTCTAATTTCTGGCTTTACTCTCCATCAAACTTGGACAAAAATTCAATTTACAGTTATATTCATCGGAGTAAATTTAACCTTCTTCCCTCAACATTTCCTAGGTCTCGCAGGTATACCACGACGATATTCAGATTATCCAGATGCATACACCCTATGAAACGCAATTTCATCAATTGGTTCACTAATTTCCCTTGTCGCTGTAATTATACTACTATTTATCATTTGAGAAGCATTCGCCTCAAAACGAGAAGTATTATCCGTTGAACTCCCACATACAAATGTAGAATGATTACATGGCTGTCCTCCTCCCTATCACACCTATGAAGAACCAGCATTCGTTCAAGTCCAACGACCCTCTTTTTAACAAGAAAGGAAGGAATTGAACCCCCATATGCTGGTTTCAAGCCAACCACATTACCACTCTGTCACTTTCTTTATAAGATACTAGTAAAATATATTACACTGCCTTGTCGGGACAGAATTGTGAGTTAAACCCTTACGTATCTTAATTTATAATGGCACACCCCTCACAATTAGGATTTCAAGATGCAGCCTCCCCAGTTATGGAAGAACTCATTCACTTTCACGACCACACACTAATAATTGTATTCTTAATTAGTACCCTAGTCCTCTACATTATTACAGCAATAGTTACAACCAAACTTACAAACAAATACATTCTTGACTCCCAAGAAATCGAAATCGTTTGAACCATCTTACCCGCCATTATTCTTATTATAATTGCTCTCCCATCATTACGAATTCTATATCTCATAGATGAAATCAACGACCCACACCTAACCATTAAAGCTATGGGTCATCAATGATACTGAAGTTACGAATATACAGACTACGAAGACCTAGGATTCGATTCCTATATAATTCAAACTCAAGATTTAACTCCAGGCCAATTTCGTTTATTAGAAACAGACCACCGTATAGTAGTACCCATAGAATCACCTATTCGAGTATTAGTATCAGCAGAAGATGTCCTACATTCATGGACCGTCCCAGCTTTAGGTGTAAAAATAGATGCCGTCCCAGGACGACTTAACCAAACTGCCTTCATCGTCTCACGTCCTGGTGTCTATTATGGTCAATGTTCAGAAATCTGTGGTGCTAACCACAGTTTCATACCCATCGTAGTAGAAGCAGTTCCTTTAGAACACTTTGAAGCCTGATCTTCATCAATACTAGAAGAAGCCTCATTAAGAAGCTAAACTGGGCCTAGCATTAGCCTTTTAAGCTAAACATTGGTGATTCCCAACCACCCTTAATGACATGCCTCAATTAAACCCCAACCCATGATTTTTAATCTTATTATTTTCATGAATTATCTTCCTCACCATTCTGCCAAACAAAATTATAAATCACCTATTCAACAATGACCCTACCCTAAAAAGCACTGAAAAATCTAAACCCAATCCCTGAAATTGACCATGATTATAAGCTTCTTTGACCAATTCTTAAGCCCATCACTTATTGGAATCCCTCTCATTGCCCTAGCAATTTTAATTCCGTGGTTAACCTTTCCAACCCCAACTAACCGATGATTAAACAATCGACTAATCACCCTTCAAGCCTGATTTATTAATCGTTTCATTTATCAACTGATACAACCAATTAATCTCGGAGGACATAAATGAGCCATACTACTTACAGCCTTAATATTATTCCTAATTACCATCAACCTCTTAGGTCTCCTCCCTTATACATTTACTCCTACAACACAACTTTCTCTAAACATAGCATTCGCTCTCCCACTATGACTTACAACCGTATTAATCGGTATATTAAACCAGCCTACAATCACATTAGGCCACCTTCTCCCAGAAGGAACACCAACTCCTTTAATCCCAATCCTCATTATTATTGAAACCATCAGCCTATTTATTCGACCATTAGCTTTAGGAGTCCGATTAACTGCTAACCTAACAGCTGGTCACCTACTAATACAACTAATTGCCACCGCAGCATTTGTTCTCTTAACCATTATACCAACCGTAGCCCTACTAACTTCCATAATTCTATTTTTATTAACAATTTTAGAAGTAGCCGTAGCAATAATTCAAGCATATGTATTTGTCCTCCTATTAAGTTTATATTTACAAGAAAATGTATAATGGCTCACCAAGCACATGCATATCATATAGTTGACCCAAGTCCATGACCCTTAACAGGAGCTACCGCTGCCCTCCTTATAACATCAGGTCTAGCCATCTGATTTCATTTCCACTCACTTCTTCTCCTTTATTTAGGATTAACCCTTCTTCTCCTAACAATAATCCAATGATGACGTGATATTATTCGAGAAGGAACATTCCAAGGCCATCATACCCCTCCTGTACAAAAAGGCCTTCGTTATGGAATAATCTTATTCATTACATCAGAAGTTTTCTTTTTCCTAGGCTTTTTCTGAGCCTTTTACCATTCTAGCCTTGCACCCACTCCTGAACTAGGTGGATGTTGACCACCAACAGGAATCAGCCCTCTAGACCCATTTGAAGTCCCACTTTTAAATACCGCAGTACTTCTAGCTTCAGGGGTAACCGTAACTTGAGCCCACCATAGCTTAATAGAAGGAAACCGAAAAGAAGCAATCCAAGCCCTCACTTTAACCATTATTCTAGGAGTTTATTTCACATCCCTCCAAGCTATAGAATACCACGAAGCATCTTTCACTATTGCCGATGGAATCTACGGAACAACATTTTACGTCGCTACAGGATTCCACGGTCTCCATGTCATTATTGGTTCAACATTCCTAGCAGTTTGTCTTATACGACAAATCCAATATCACTTCACATCAGAACATCATTTTGGCTTCGAAGCTGCAGCATGATACTGACATTTTGTAGATGTAGTGTGATTATTCCTTTATGTATCCATCTATTGATGAGGCTCATAATTGCTTTTCTAGTATAAATTAGTACAAGTGATTTCCAATTACTTAATCTTGGTTTAAACCCAAGGAAAAGTAATGAACCTCATCATATCATCTGTCGCGACCACGGCCCTGATTTCCCTAATCCTCGCTTTAATTGCATTCTGACTACCATCACTAAACCCAGATAATGAAAAATTATCCCCTTACGAATGCGGTTTTGACCCACTAGGAAATGCCCGCCTCCCCTTTTCCTTACGCTTCTTCTTAGTAGCAATCTTATTCCTCTTATTTGACTTAGAAATCGCCCTTTTATTACCACTGCCCTGAGGAAATCAACTATTAACACCACTCTCTACACTTCTCTGAGCAACAATCATTTTAATCCTACTCACCTTAGGCCTCATCTATGAATGACTCCAAGGAGGACTTGAATGAGCAGAATAGATGTTTAGTCCAAATTAAGACCGCTGATTTCGGCTTAGCAAATTATGGTGAAAATCCATAAACATCTTATGTCCCCTATATATTTTAGTTTTACCTCAGCATTCATTCTAGGCTTAATAGGTCTCGCATTCAACCGCTCACATCTTTTATCCGCTCTCCTATGTCTTGAAGGTATAATACTCACTCTCTTTATCGCTACCGCTATCTGATCTATAACATTAAATTCCACCTCCAGCTCCATTATTCCTATAATCCTTCTAACATTTTCTGCCTGTGAAGCTAGTACAGGATTAGCTATCCTAATCGCTGCTTCCCGCTCACATGGTTCTGACAAACTACAAAACCTCAACCTTCTTCAATGCTAAAAATCTTAATTCCAACAATCATACTATTCCCCACTACTTGATTTTCTCACAAAAAATGACTATGAACCACTACCTCTATCCATAGCCTCCTTATTGCCACAGTAAGTCTATTCTGATTTAAACAGAATCTAGACATCGGCTGAGATTTCTCTAACCAATATCTAGCCATTGATCCCCTATCTACCCCATTACTTATCCTCACATGCTGACTCCTACCACTAATAATCTTAGCTAGCCAAAACCATATTTCCCCAGAACCCTTAACCCGACAACGAACATATATTTCCCTCTTAATCTCCCTACAATTCTTCCTCATCATAGCTTTCTCTGCAACAGAAATAATCTTATTTTACATTATATTTGAAGCTACACTCATCCCAACACTCATTATCATCACACGATGAGGCAACCAAACAGAACGCTTAAACGCAGGAACTTATTTCCTATTCTACACTCTAATTGGATCCCTTCCCTTACTCATCGCCCTATTATCTATACAAAACAACCTCGGTACCCTCTCAATACTTATTATCCAACATTCCCAATACACCAACCTTCATTCATGAGCAGATAAATTTTGATGAACTGCCTGCATTATTGCCTTTCTTGTCAAAATACCACTTTACGGAGTCCATCTTTGATTACCAAAAGCCCATGTTGAAGCCCCAATCGCTGGCTCCATAATTCTAGCTGCTGTATTACTAAAACTAGGAGGTTACGGAATAATACGAATTATTATTATACTGAATCCCCTCACCAAAGAAATAGCCTACCCATTTCTAATCCTAGCTATCTGAGGTATCGTAATAACTAGCTCCATCTGCTTACGACAAACAGACCTAAAATCTCTTATCGCTTACTCCTCAGTTAGTCACATAGGCCTTGTCGCAGCAGCCATCCTTATCCAAACCCCATGAAGTTTTGCAGGAGCAACAACACTAATAATCGCCCATGGCCTAATCTCATCAGCTTTATTTTGTTTAGCTAATACCAACTACGAACGCATTCACAGTCGAACTCTCCTTCTAGGCCGAGGAATTCAAATTATCCTACCACTTATAGCAACCTGATGATTTCTCACTAACCTCGCTAACCTTGCTTTACCCCCATCCCCTAACCTTATAGGAGAACTCTTTATTATCACATCACTATTCAACTGATCCAACTGAACCTTAATCCTTACAGGTTCCGGAGTATTAATTACAGCATCCTACTCCCTCTACATATTCCTTATAACCCAACGAGGAGCAACATCCAACCATCTTCTCTCACTCAACCCATCCCACACACGAGAACACCTTCTCCTTAGCCTCCACATCATACCCGTACTATTACTAATCCTTAAACCAGAACTTATTTGAGGCTGAACATTCTGTATTTATAGTTTAATTAAAACATTAGATTGTGGTTCTAAAGACAAAAGTTAAAACCTTTTTATCTACCGAGAGAGGTCTGGGACACGAAGATCTGCTAATTCTTCTTACCATGGTTCGAACCCATGGCTCACTCAGTTCTTGAAAGATAATAGCAATCTATTGGTCTTAGGAACCAAAAACTCTTGGTGCAACTCCAAGCAAGAACTATGAACATTATCTTCAACTCATCCTTCCTCCTAATCTTCATTATCCTCTCCCTCCCATTAATTTCCTCCCTTTCACCCAAAAAATCTAAATCAAACTGACTATCCTTATACGTAAAAACTGCTGTAAAAACCTCCTTTTTCATCAGCCTAATTCCTTTATTTATTTTTCTCGACCAAAGTTTAGAATCAATCACTACCAACTGAAATTGAATAAACATAGGCCCATTTGACATTAACATAAGCTTCAAATTCGACCTATACTCAATTATTTTTACACCCGTAGCCTTATATGTCACCTGATCTATCCTCGAATTCGCTCTCTGATATATACACTCCGACCCTAACATTAACCGCTTCTTTAAATACCTCCTACTATTTCTAATCTCAATAATCATTCTAGTTACCGCCAACAACATATTCCAATTATTTATTGGCTGAGAAGGAGTTGGAATCATATCTTTCCTACTTATCGGTTGATGATATAGCCGAACAGATGCTAACACAGCAGCACTACAAGCCGTTATCTACAACCGAATTGGTGACATCGGACTAATCCTAAGTATAGCCTGATTAGCCACTAACCTTAATTCATGGGAAATCCACCAACTCTTTATCTTATCAAAAGACAAAGACCTAACCCTACCACTCCTTGGCCTCGTATTAGCTGCAGCCGGAAAATCAGCACAATTCGGCCTACATCCCTGACTACCTTCAGCTATAGAAGGCCCTACACCAGTATCAGCATTACTCCATTCAAGCACAATAGTTGTAGCAGGCATCTTCCTCCTAATCCGCCTCCACCCTCTCATCCAAGACAACAAATTAATCCTAACAACCTGTCTATGCTTAGGAGCACTCACCACCCTTTTTACAGCTGCATGTGCTCTAACCCAAAATGACATCAAAAAAATCATTGCTTTCTCAACATCAAGCCAACTAGGATTAATAATAGTTACTATTGGTCTTAACCAACCTCAACTAGCTTTCCTTCACATCTGCACCCACGCCTTCTTCAAAGCAATACTTTTCCTCTGCTCCGGATCAATCATCCACAGCCTTAACAACGAACAAGACATTCGAAAAATAGGAGGTCTTCACAAACTCTTGCCATTCACCTCAACTTCCCTAACAATCGGCAGCTTAGCCCTCACAGGTATACCATTCCTATCAGGTTTCTTTTCAAAAGACGCCATCATTGAATCCATAAACACTTCCCACTTAAACGCCTGAGCCCTAATCCTAACCCTTGTAGCAACATCCTTTACAGCCGTCTACAGCCTCCGCCTCATCTTCTTCGCATTAATAAACTACCCTCGATTCAATACATTCCCCCCAATCAATGAAAACAACCCATCAGTAATTAACCCCATCAAACGTCTTGCTTACGGAAGCATTATCGCTGGTCTAATTATTACCCTTAATCTTACCCCAACAAAAACCCAAATCATAACTATATCCCCCTTACTCAAACTATCCGCCCTCCTAGTCACAATTACAGGTCTCCTTCTAGCCATCGAACTCACTAACCTTACCAACTCTTATTTCAAAATCCACCCTATACTCCACCCCCATCACTTCTCCAACATGCTAGGCTACTTCCCTCCTATCATCCATCGACTTCTCCCAAAAACCAGCCTAAACTGAGCCCAACTCATCTCAACACATCTAATTGACCTAACTTGAAATGAAAAAATCGGCCCTAAAAGTAACCTCATCCAACAAACACCCTTTATTAAACTATCTACCAAACCCCAACAAGGCCTTATTAAAACTTACCTAACACTTCTCTTCCTAACACTAACCCTAGTTACCCTAATCATTTCCACCTAACCACCCGCAAAGCACCCCAAGATAAACCCCGAGTTAATTCCAACACCACAAACAAAGTTAATAATAACACCCAACCCCCTAAAACTAATATTCAACCTCCATCAGAATATAACAGAGCAACACCTAAAAAATCACCCCGTACTATATCTAAACCACTCACTTCTTCCATCCCAGTCCAATGTAAACCCCATCCCTCAACCATAAAATACTTACTAGCCACAAAAAGCCCTACCAAATAAAATCCAACATACAACAACACCGACCAATCTCCCCACGCCTCCGGATAAGGCTCTGCAGCAAGAGCCGCAGTATAAGCAAAAACTACCAACATCCCTCCTAAATAAATCAAAAATAAAATTAACGACATAAAAGATCCACCATAACCCACTAACAAACCACACCCAACCCCTGCAGCAATCACTAAACCCAAAGCAGCATAATAAGGAGAAGGATTAGACGCTACACCTATTAAACCTAAAATTAAACCAATCATTATCACAAACATAAAATACATCATTATTCCTACCTGGACTTTAACCAAGACTAATAACTTGAAAAACTATCGTTGTTTATTCAACTATAAGAACCAATGGCCATTAACATTCGAAAGACCCACCCACTCTTAAAAATCATAAACCATGCCCTAGTTGACCTACCTGCTCCATCTAACATTTCATTATGATGAAACTTTGGCTCACTCCTAGGACTATGTTTAATTATCCAAATCCTCACAGGACTCTTCTTAGCCATACATTACACCGCGGACATTTCTATAGCTTTCTCCTCAGTAATCCATATCTGCCGCGATGTCAACTATGGCTGACTTATTCGTAACATTCATGCCAACGGAGCCTCATTATTTTTCATTTGTGTTTATCTTCACATCGCTCGAGGATTATACTATGGCTCCTACCTTTATAAAGAAACATGAAACATTGGTGTAATCCTCCTTTTCCTATTAATAGCAACAGCCTTTGTTGGCTATGTCTTACCATGAGGACAAATATCCTTCTGAGGAGCTACAGTCATTACCAACCTCCTATCCGCATTTCCCTATATCGGAGATATACTAGTACAATGAATCTGAGGAGGCTTCTCAGTAGATAATGCCACCCTCACACGCTTCTTTGCCTTTCATTTCCTACTCCCATTTCTAATTTTAGCTCTAACAATCATCCACCTCCTCTTCCTCCACGAAACAGGTTCTAACAACCCCCTCGGTATTAACTCAGATGCAGACAAAATCTCATTCCACCCATACTTCTCTTACAAAGACCTACTTGGCTTCTTCGTTATAATCCTCTTCTTAGCCATATTAGCCCTATTTACACCTAACCTACTAGGAGATGCTGAAAACTTTATCCCAGCAAACCCACTTGTCACCCCACCCCATATCAAACCCGAATGATACTTCTTATTTGCTTACGCAATTCTACGCTCCATCCCTAACAAACTAGGAGGAGTCCTAGCCCTCCTATTCTCTATTTTTATTCTCATATTAGTCCCCCTCCTCCACACCTCCAAACAACGAAGTACCACCTTCCGTCCCTTAACACAAATTTTTTTCTGGATCCTTGTAGTTAATTCAATCATTCTAACTTGAATCGGAGGACAACCAGTAGAACAACCATTCATTACAGTAGGACAAATTGCCTCAATCTCCTACTTTTCCTTATTCCTCATTATCATTCCACTCACCGGCTGATATGAAAACAAAATCCTCAGCCTAAACTAGTTTTGGTAGCTTAACTAAAAAGCGTCGACCTTGTAAGTCGAAGACCGAGGGTGTAAGTCCCTCCCAAAACATATCAGGGGAAGGAGGGTTAAACTCCTGCCCTTGGCTCCCAAAGCCAAGATTCTGCCTAAACTGCCCCCTGATTGCTATTATAGCGTACAAATGTCAAATTAAAAAAAGACAGTTTTTGTACGCTAGAGTGACATATTAATGATATAGTCCACATACCTTAATATACCACATAATACCCTCATTCCATAGTAACTATAACAGACTCTATACTACTATGTAACATATACTATGTATAATACTCATTAATCGATATTCCCCTATATCATTACATACTATGTTTAATCCACATTAATCTACTGTCAGCTATTTCATTATATTAAATTATTTAACCCTCATTAACTTATAATCAGTAATTTCATAGCATAATATCTTTCATTTAACCCTACTTTACATAGTATTATTTAATGCCGTTGGTAAGAAACCCCCATTAACCTACTAAATGAAAAAAATTGTACGGTTTGTGGTACTTTACTGTTTTATCCCCAACTATTGATCAAACCTGACATTTGATTATGGTTGGGGTTCATATAATCCTTGACCGTATCAAAAATGCTAGTCCTCTAGTTCCCTTTAATGGCATATTTATCCTTGACCGTCTCAAGATTTATCTTCCGCCCAGCTTTTTTAGTTCGGTATGAAGCAAATCGCTATTCCCCGGAAGGGCTCATCTGGTTCATTAAGGTAAACTTGAGCTATCCTCGACACTTTTCTTATCATATCTCATTACTTATCATTCAGGAGATTAGATTGTCAAACTCACCATTATTCAAGGGGATAGAGAATATCAGATTATGAAGGACCAGTTTGGTTTTTTTGATTAATGCGACAAATGAGTAGAAAAAACACCGTTATTAACCCTCTCGGAAAGAAGTCTCCTATAATATTGCGTGTACAATGCATTTCATTATTCTAATACATTCTTCACTTTATCTGGCATAATTATTTCTATTATTAGACTCACCCCAGGTTTGGAAAAAAAAATCGAACCTTTTAAAAAAAAAAAGTTTTTTCGGTAAAAACCCCCCTCCCCCTTAATATACATGGTTGTCTCGAAAAACCCCTAAAACGAGGGCCGATGTATATTTTTTCCATAGAGTTGTTGTGATAATTTCTCTATATATAATGTAACAATGTGAC